TCCGTTCCATGCCTCATTTCATAGGTAAGCCCAGAGTGGCTCTATTTCATTCTATTTCACTTCCTAGCACTTCCTATCATTTAATATCCATCCCTTTGGTCTTATTGACATAAGAGATGTCATTTATAGTCTATCTCTTTCTATATATGGAAAGTCAAGAAATTCTCATCGAAACATCGAGAAATTGTGCATATAGAAAACTCTAAAGAAAGAAAAAAAGGAGACCCATGCCATGATTTTCAAATCTTTTCTACTTAGTAGTCTAAGTTTCTCGATGAGGATAATTAATTCGGTCGTTGCGGTCGGACTCTATTATGGGTTTCTGACCACATTCTCCATGGGTCCCTCTTAGATCTTCTTTCTCCAATCTTGGATTAGGGAAGAAGGAGATATTCGCGACTCCTGGTGGTTTCATTATGGGGCAGCTCATGATCTTCATATCGATCTATTATCCACCTCTGCATCTATTCTTTCTTAGCTAAACGGGTGGAAGATCCATCCAATTTGGTTATATCATGGACTCAAAAAACGGATCTGAATGTGACTGAAATGCACGATCTTCACAGGTATCACTTTTCACGATACCTAAAAGGTGGAATAGCGATTTTCGAACCATTTCCTATAAGAGAAAGGTTTCCATTACTTTGAGAAATGGATTCTATATCAAACTATAGCTATTGCATTAAAGAAGAAAAGAAACTAATAGAAGTCGAAGACGCGGAATGGTAGTGAATAGAGAGAAAGATTCTTCTGGTTTTCTTGTTCCTGAAAATATTCTATCTATCTCCTAGACGCCGTAGAGAATTGAGAATTTTCATGTCTTTCAATTCTCGTACTCGTAATTGGAAAGTTACGGAAGGAGATCCATCATTTTGCAATGAAAACTACATAAAAAACTCTGGACAATTTCGAAATCAGGCCAAGCGTCTTAATACATATGCAAAAAAATTCATTATTGGCCCACCATTGATTAGAAGATTTAACTTGTATGAATCGCTATTGGTTTGATACGAATAATGGCAGTTGTTTCAGTATGTTAAGGATACAGATGTATCCACAATTCATTTAGAGTTACTTAATAGCCTATTTCTTATACCATATCTCTATCCCGTGAAATTCTCGAGCCGAAAGATGGATGCATATGCTATGTTTCATTTTGCTAAATGATATCAATTAAACGGTGTATCAATTCCATAAATTGGATATAGCAATAAATAAATCAGCAAAATTCTTTTATTTTAGATAGAAGAAACTTTTCTTCTATCTAAAATAAAAGAATGTACCCTTCTATCCAAATCCAATTTGCATCGATAAAATAAATCCAAATTCCAGTAGTAGATGAATAATTGCAAATTTTTGTGTGTACGAGATTAGAATAACTTCAAAATAACTGACATAATTTTTTATTTTTCCTGATCAGAAAAATACATGAAAAAGAAAGGAGGTAGAAAAATTTTTGGATTTATGGTTAAAGAAGAAAAAGAAGAAAACTGGGGTTCTGTTGAATTTCAAGTATTCAGTTTCACCAATAAGATACGGAGACTTGCTTCACATTTGGAATTACACAAAAAAGATTTTTCATCGGAAAGAGGTCTCCGAAGACTTTTGGGAAAACGTCAACGTTTGCTGGCTTATTTGGCAAAGAAAAATAGAGTACGTTATAAGAAATTAATCAGTCAGTTGGATATTAGGGAGCGGTAATTTCATCGTTCGAATTTTTTTTCTTATTTTATTAGTAGTCTTATAGTAGTCTTAGATTTTGCATTTTGATGAGCCTCGTTTTGAGGAATTCATGGAATAATCCATTTTCATGGAATAATGAATTAAGGAAGAAAGGATATGAGTCTACCGCTTACAAGAAAAGATCTCATGATAGTCAATATGGGCCCTCACCACCCATCAATGCATGGTGTTCTTCGACTGATCGTTACTCTCGATGGTGAAGATGTTATTGATTGTGAACCCATATTAGGCTATTTACACAGAGGAATGGAAAAAATCGCGGAAAACCGAACTATGGCAGGAGATAGGGGAATTCCTTAAGAAAGAAAAAAGAATAAGAACACAGATACATAACATAAAAAAAAGAATAAATAAGACGAAATTCGACCTCCCCCTACATATTTAATTTCTTCTCCTATACAAAAACTAGCAAGACCTACTCCATTGGTAATTCCATCAATGACACCCTTGTCGAAAAACTGCGTTAGTTCGGTTAATCCTCTTATACCCAAGGTAAAGGTCCTAGTATAGAAAATATCTATATAACCGCGATTATATGACCAACTATATATCTTTTTTTTTAGTTGATGGAAAAAATACTTTTTCGGACCCCCTTTTACAAAGGAATTTATTAAATCCAAATTCTGAAAAAAAGAGTAAGCAGATCCATAAAACATATATGCTATGAATAGACCAAAAATAGCTAGACTTACAGAAGAAATTGCATTAGTGATAAATTCATATGAATTTATGGAAGAATTAGAACTTTCTTGGAAAAAGTTGATTGAGGGAGTTAGCCACTTTGATAATATGGTTAATTCCCCTATTTCATTATCAAAATGGATTCCTATAGATCCAATGAACAAAGTACAAAGCAGTAATATAAGAAGAGGAAATAGCATAGTATTTCCCGGTTCATGAGGATAGACAAAAGTGTTTTTAGTCCCCAATGAAGTACTAAAAGACCCTATCCTATTTCCTGTATTAACATGAATTTTGGATAGATTTTGTGAAAAAAAAGAAACTCCACTCTTCGCTGTTGATAAAACGAAATCTCTATTGACTCCTTTAGATATCCTTTTTCCCCATAACGATATTGAATACAACGAATCCTCTTTAGTACTACTGTAATTTTGAAAATGAACACGCAAATACCCATCAAAAGTAAGTAAATATATCCGAAACATATAAAACGCAGTTAATCCTGCAGTAAAAGAAGCTATTATTCCAAAAAAGGGTGAATATAACCAACTATTACTAAGGATTTCATCTTTGGACCAGAAGCAAGCAAGAGGTGGAATACCACAAAGAGAAAGGGTACCCCATAAAAAACAAGTTCTTGTAATTGGAATGTATTTTCTTAAACCACCCATAAGAACCATATTCTGACTTTTATCTGGTGAATATCCAACAAGAGGTTCCATTGAATGAATAACAGATCCGGATCCCAAGAACAATAAAGCTTTCGAATAAGCATGAGTGATCAAATGGAATAAAGCAGCTTGATAAGAACCTATACCTAGAGCTAACATCATATAACCCAATTGAGACATTGTAGAATAGGCTAAGCTTCTTTTAATATCTCTCTGAGCAAGAGCTAAAGTGGCTCCTAAGAAAAGTGTTAGTGTACCTATTAAAGAAATGAAACTCATTATCAAAGGTAGGGATATGAAAAGAGGAAGAAGTCGAGCTATAAGAAAAATCCCCGCAGCAACCATAGTTGCTGCGTGTATAAGAGCTGAAATGGGGGTGGGTCCTTCCATAGCATCGGGTAACCATACGTGAAGAGGGAATTGTGCCGATTTCGCAACTGCACCAAGGAATAATAAAAAAGCACACAAAATAGTAAGCAAGGAGTTAATCTCATTATTAGGAATCCAGTTATTAGCTATTTTAAACAAATCCCGAAACTCTAAACTACCTGTTATCCAAAAAAAACCTAGAATTCCTAATAACAGACCAAAATCCCCTACACGATTAGTTACAAAAGCTTTTTGACAAGCACTCGCTGCAATTGGCCGTGTAAACCAAAAGCCTATCAATAAATAGGAACACATTCCCACAAGCTCCCAAAAAAAATAAATTTGTATCAAATTGGAACTAGTAACCAATCCCAACATGGAAGTATTGAAAAAACTTATATAAACAAAAAATCTCAAATATCCCTCATCGTGAGACATATAATCGTCACTATAAATAAGAACCAGGATTCCTACAGTAGTAATTAGTATTAACATAATAGAAGTAAGCGGGTCGATTAAGTATCCAAATTCTAAGGAAAAATCATTATTGACGGTCCAAGACCATAGATATTGATAGATAGAACTTCCATTTATTTGTTGAATAGACAGGTGAACTGAGAATACCATAGCTATACTTAAAAGTAAAACACTAGGAAAAGCCCATATGCGACGAAGATTTTTTGTTGCTGTCGGAATAAGAAAAAGTCCAAACCCCATTGACATAATAACTGGAAGTGGGAGAAGAGGGATTACCCATGCATATTGATATGTATGTTCCATAAGAAAAGAAATTGCAATTTTTACTTGAAAATTTTACTTCAATTTTTCTATAAAATTGAAAAAAAGTTTCCGATTCACCAAACTAATTCTTATCTATTTCTGAAGGAATAAAAAAAATACTAGAATTCTTAATTTTTCCAAAATTTTCTCATTGAAACAATCAAAAAATAAGAATAGGTTTTGTTGGTTAAAGTCAAAAAGTTAATGAAATAACTTCGTTACCTAGTTATTACCTAAAGAAGGACTTTTATTAAAATACAAAAAAAGATTGAATCATTTTACTTTAATATTTTTTTGTATTAAAATGAAGCAGCTCCCTTGTTTCGTAACTCAAATTGATTGGAATTCAATTCTGGAATACCATTCTGAACTTAATTAACTATTTGATTGAATTTTCCCTTCCTTTTATCCTCCCGTCTTATATGGGGGATAGGCCCCCATACCTTATATCTGTATATGGAGAGTATACTTGATATCTGTATATGGAGAGTATACTTGAAATATAAATTGATTTAAATAGAAAACCTTTGTATATATTCTATATTATTAAAACAAAGTCTAAAAAAAATATATAATATGTTAAAAAACTCTTGTCTTATCCGCATTAGACAAAATGAAGTAAAAAAGAATTCAGAATTTCAATATCTTTTAGTATCTAAGTATAAATACTAAGAAAAAGAAGAAAGATGGATTGATTTGCGGCAATAGATGTCTTTCACATACAACTAGAAAAAAGTAATTTCCTTTTTGAATGGCAGTTCCAAAAAAACGTACTTCGATGTCAAAAAAGCGTATTCGTAAAAATCTTTGGAAGAAAAAGACTTATTTTTCCATAGTACAATCTTATTCTTTAGCAAAATCAAGATCATTTTCTGGCGTCAGCGAGCATCCAAAACCAAAGGGTTTTTCTCGGCAACAAACAAACAAATAATAGGGTTTTGGGATAATATGAATTGACCTATCCCAAAAAAATTCCAATTATTTAATATGAATAATTAGGATTAATTAATGAATGTACTTTTATGTGTCGAATTCCTCGATACAATATTCTTAGAACAAACCTCTCTGATATATAAAAAAAGGGTTTTTGGTATACTGTGACCTAAATATTCTTTTCCTATCAATGAACTTTTCGTAATAGAATCCGTATAATAAATAAAAAAGGGGGGATTCTATTATGAAAAGTAGAGTATTCCTGCAATAAGACTTACAACTTCTACCTATCTTATCCTAAATTAACAAAAAAATTAGTTCTATATTGCAACTGAGAAAAAATTGTTCCAACTCTTTCAAACTTTGTTTCTATTGGGCAAAGCAAGAATTTTTTTGTTAAAAAATTCGCAACGATACTACCAAACGAAGTCTATTTTAATGAAGATTCTAATGTCCTAAATTCTATGGACTCTTCCAATCTCGACGATTCGCGAGAAAATAACTTAATATTCTTTTAATAAACCTGTTATTTCAACTTAGCCGCCATGGTGAAATTGGTAGACACGCTGCTCTTAGGAAGCAGTGCTCAAGCATCTCGGTTCGAGTCCGAGTGGCGGCAGTCTCGAAAAAGAATACAATAGATTATAAAATAAAATGGATTCAATTCGAAATTTCCAATTTTGTAATGGGACCTTCTCCTTATGCTATTTGCAACTTTAGAACATATACTAACTCATATTTCTTTCTCAACAATTTCAATTGTGATTACGATTCATTTGATAACCTTATTAGTTCGTGAACTTGGGGGATTACGTGATTCGTCAGAAAAAGGAATGATAGCCACTTTTTTCTGTATAACAGGATTCTTAGTTTCTCGTTGGGCTTCTTCGGGACATTTTCCATTAAGTAATTTATATGAGTCATTGATCTTCCTTTCATGGGCTCTGTATATTCTTCATATGATTCCTAAGATACAAAACTCTAAAAATGATTTAAGCACAATAACTACGCCGAGTACTATTTTAACGCAAGGCTTTGCCACGTCGGGTCTTTTAACTGAAATGCATCAATCCACAATACTAGTACCTGCTCTACAATCTCAGTGGTTAATGATGCATGTCAGTATGATGTTACTAAGCTATGCGACTCTTTTGTGCGGATCCTTATTATCCGCCGCTCTTCTAATCATTAGATTTCGAAAGAATTTAGATTTCTTTTCGAAAAAGAAGAAAAATGTTTTGCTTAAAACATTTTTCTTTAATGAGATTGAATATTTCTATGCAAAAAGAAGTGCTTTAAAAAGCACCTTTTTTCCTTCATTTCCAAATTATTACAAATATCAATTAATTGAGCGTTTGGATTCTTGGAGTTATCGTGTCATTAGTCTAGGGTTTACCCTTTTAACCATAGGTATTCTTTGTGGAGCAGTATGGGCTAATGAGGCGTGGGGATCCTATTGGAATTGGGATCCTAAAGAAACTTGGGCATTTATTACTTGGACCATATTTGCAATTTATTTACATAGTAGAACAAATCCAAATTGGAAGGGTACGAAGTCAGCGTTTGTAGCTTCCATAGGATTTCTTATAATTTGGATCTGTTATTTTGGTATCAATCTATTAGGAATAGGTTTACATAGTTATGGTTCATTTACATTACCCATCTAAATGATTACATAACATAAAACCTTAATGAAATGGAAAAAACTTCCATTTTTGTGTTTGATTTGAGAACCCCTTGAACGCCTTCTCAAAGGGTTCTCAAAAATTCGAGATAGATCTAATTAGACTCTTTTACTTTTTTCTGAATTTTTTAGTATTTCCACTATGGAATATAGAGCGGACTAGTAGAAGAAAAAAAATCCTATTTAGGATAATAATTGGATAACAGAGCCTCTACCCTGTCAACGGATAGCGAGAGAACAAAATCTGGATAAATACCGATTCCTATTACTGGTAAAAAGATACAGATTAAAAGAAAGAGTTCTCGCGGGCCAGAATCCACAAAATTTTCGTTTGGAACATGAAATAGCTTGTATCCATAGAACATCTGTCGTAACATAGATAATAAATAAATAGGAGTTAATATCATTCCAATTGCCATTACAAAAGTAATTAGCATTTTTGGCATTAACAGAAATTTTGGACTAGTAATTAGTCCAAAAAATACTACTAATTCCGCAACAAAACCGCTCATTCCTGGTAAGGCAAGAGAAGCCATTGAAAAGCTACTAAACATGGTAAAAATTTTTGGCATTGGGATAGAAACCCCTCCCAGTTCTTCGAGATAAACAAGGCGCATTCTATCACAAGCCGTTCCCGCTAAGAAAAAAAGTGTAGCCCCAATAAATCCATGGGATAATATTTGTAAAATAGCTCCATTGAGTCCAATGTTGGTTATGGAACCAATTCCTATAATAATGAAACCCATGTGAGAGACGGAGGAGTAGGCTATTCTTTTTTTGAAATTTCGTTGACCAAGAGAAGTTGAAGCTGCATAGATTATTTGCATCGCTCCTATTATTACTAACCAAGGGGAAAATAGATAATGAGCATGAGGTAACAATTCCATATTGATCCGAATCAATCCGTATGCTCCCATCTTTAATAGGATTCCCGCTAAAAGCATACATGTACTGTAATGCGCTTCCCCATGGGTATCTGGTAACCACGTATGTAGGGGTATAATTGGCAATTTGACAGCATAAGCAATAAGGAAGCCAAAATAAAATAGTATTTCCAATGTTGCAGGGTATGATTGATTAATTAATCTTTCCAAATCTAATCTTGGTTCGTTGGAACCGTATAAGCCCATACCTAGAACTCCGATTAAGAAAAAAATGGAACCACCTGCAGTATACAAAATAAACTTTGTAGCTGAATAGAGACGCCTCTTCCCCCCCCACATGGATAAAAGTAAGTAAACAGGAATTAATTCTAACTCCCACATGATAAAAAAAAGTAAAAGGTCTCGCGAAGAAAATAATCCTATTTGACCGCTATACATTGCTAGCATGAGGAAATAGAATAATCGGGAATTCCGGGTAACCGGCCAAGCTGCTAAAGTAGCTAAAGTAGTCATAAATCCTGTCAATAAAATAGATCCTAATGAAAGTCCATCGATTCCCAATCTCCAGTGGAAATCGAAGACATCTATCCATTTAGAATCCTCTTTTAATTGGATTAAGGGATCCTCCAATTGGAAATGATAACAGAATGCATAAGTCATTAGAAGGAATTCTAATAAACAAATAGACATAGTATACCACCTAACGATTTTGTTTCCCCTATGAGGTAAAAAGAAAATTAATGAACCCGCAAATATCGGCAAAACAACAAGTATTGTTAACCAAGGAAAAGAACTCATGATAAAGTGATAAAGACAAGATACGTTTTGACCAGAAAAGCCCGTGCTCGATTATTTTGAGCACAGGCTTCTTCGGTAAAGAGGAATCAGACGATTCAAGTGGAATTTTTTGTAACGTATCAATAAGATAGAGCCATGCTGCGGGTTGTCTCAGGTCCTAAATAAACGCGGACACTTAAAAAATCTGTTGGGCAGGCGGATTCGCATCTCTTACAACCCACACAATCTTCGGTTCTCGGCGCGGAAGCAATTTGCTTGGCTTTACATCCATCCCAAGGTATCATTTCTAATACATCTGTTGGACAAGCTCGTACACATTGAGTGCATCCTATACATGTATCATAAATTTTTACGGAATGTGACATTGGATCTATAAATTTTCCTTTTCAACATAAAAATTTTCGATCTGGTCAAAATGAAATTAGTACTATATCAATCAAATGTATTGTAGACACCAGACGAAGCAATGGTTTATCCAAACTTCAACAAATAATGCAATATATTTCTTAATCCGTTTGTGAGAAAGCATGAGAAGAGCCAAGAGACTTGAATTTTGGGCTTCAACAATCATAATTATACGAATTGTATATACGAATTCGAATTAGCCAATAAATTGGCTATCGTCTTTTCAATATAAATTATTGCAATATTCAAATTGCAATATCAATGAATTGCAAAAATTCAACTAAGTAAAAATGAATACTATGGAATAACCTACTCAAAAAATAGATATTCTCAAATAATAAATAGTATTCATGTTAATATTTCATATTATTATATGTGTCCCTTTGTTTAGAAGATTCTATGTCTAATTATTCAAAAAATTAGATTGATTGATACGAGTTGATTTCCTATTACGATGGATGGAAGAAAGAATGGATAATCCAATAGCTGCTTCAGCAGCCGCAAGGGCTATAACAAAAATTGCGAAAATGTCTCCTTTTAATTGGCGACTATCAAATAGATCAGAAAATGTTACGAGATTTAGATTAATTGAATTCAGTATAAGTTCAAGGCATATTAGAGCTCTAACCATGTTTCGGCTTGTGATCAATCCATAGATACCAATCGAAAATAAATAGACACTCAAAAAAAGTACATGCTCAAACATCATTAACTAACTCCTTATCAATCTCGATTCATTTCAATATGAGGACAAGAATTGAACCGATTGAATTAATTAGAATAGAACAATTACACAACAAAAGAGAAAAGAAGGTATTTGTTGGCAGTAGATGGGTTTTACTAAATCAAAATTGTGGTTCTTTAGTGATTTTTTTTAGATTTGAAATTCTTATAATTTTGACTCATTCTAAGTATTTCTTATTGCCGAGCCATAGTAATTGCACCTATTAAAGAAACTAGAAGAATTATGGAAATGAGTTCAAATGGAAGATAAAAATCGGTTGCTAAATGAATCCCAATTTGTTGAACGTTATTTATGAGACCCTGTTCTACTATTTGGTTTGATCTTGTAGTCCAAAGAATTCCATACCATGACGTATCTGGGATAGTAGTCATTAGTGAAAAAGGAATAGTTATACAAACGAGTGAAGTGAACCCATCTCCAATAGTCCAAAAATTCTTATCTTTAGACCATTCTGAGCCATTTACGAACATTACGGCAAATATGATCAAGACATTTATAGCTCCCACATAAATAAGAAGTTGTGCCACAGCTACAAAGTAGGAATTCAATAAAATATAGAATAAGGATATACAAACAAGAACTAATCCTAGCGAAAAAGCAGAAAAAGTTGGGTTGGTAAGTAATACCACCCCTAGACCCCCTAGTAGAAGAACAAATCCCCCAAATAGCACAAGAATTTCATGTATTGGCCCAGGTAAATCCATTATGGATAAGAAGAAATTAATAGTATAAATTTTTTCATGAACTGACTAAAACTAAAAGATTCAAGGAAGAAAAAAGGGATTAGGAAATTTTTTTGTATATTGTATATAAGTTCTTTCTATAGTTAGAAATCACATCACGAAAATCTACTCTGATTTAAAATCAGGAATAATTTGCAATAAGCAGTAGGTATTCGTTTTTCTTTCTAGTTAGTAAAGAACTTTTGGATTCTAACAAAAAAATTCTAGTAATCAGTAATCGTTCTTGAATTCCAAGATTTTTCTTCGTCTATTTTACTTTGAGTTGAATTCCTAATTGTTTGAATTGTGTAATCTCCCATTATGGAGATTGGTAACCGACTCAAAGCAATTTGATTGTAATTCAATTCATGACGATCATAAGTAGAAAGTTCATATTCTTCAGTCATTGATAAACAGTTTGTCGGACAGTACTCAACACAATTACCACAAAATATACAAACTCCGAAATCAATACTATAATTAAGCAATTGTTTCCTTTTAATATCCTTTTCAAATCTCCAATCCACAAGAGGTAGATCTATAGGGCATACGCGAACACATACTTCACAAGCAATACATTTATCAAATTCAAAGTGGATTCGCCCCCGGAAACGCTCCGATGTAATTGATTTTTCATAGGGGTAGTGAATCGTTATAGGTAAACGATTTGTGTGGGATAAGGTAATTATGAAACTTTGACCAATGTACCTTGCTGCGCGTATTGTTTGTTGACCATAACTCATGAACCCAGTTACCATAGGGAACATATTCGAAATATCTATGAAAAAGGTATGTTTCTTTCTCTTGTTTGAGAGAACTTTTGTGTTGAAAATATTCTTACTGTTATTGTATTATCTTATTTTATAGTGAAACAAGTTGGGAAGAAGTTGTTAATAAGAGATTGCCCAGGGAAATAGGTAAAAGAAATTTCCATCCAAGATTTAATAACTGATCCATTCTCATCCTGGGTAAAGTCCATCTTATTGTGATAGAAATGAAGAGAAATAAAAAAGCTTTAGTTAATGTAATAAAGATACCCATTGTCATTTCTAAAATTCCAACCATTTTATTCATTTGGAAAAATCCAAAAAAGGATATATAGGGAATAGACAAATTCCACCCGCCTAAGTAGAGAACTGTTACAAATAAAGAGGAAACTAATAAATTTAGGTAAGAAACAAGATAAAATAAACCATATTTGATACCAGAATATTCCGTTTGATAACCTGCTACTAATTCTTCCTCTGCTTCTGGTAAATCAAAGGGTAATCTTTCACATTCCGCCAAAGAAGAAATTAGAAAAACCAGAAAACCTATAGGCTGACGCCAAAGATTCCATCCAAAAAAACCATATTTTGACTGTGCTTCAACTATATCAACTGTACTTGAACTGTTGGATAATCATAGTCGACGATAACATCACAGTTCCCACCGCTATTCCAAAACCGTACATGAAACCTTAGTTTCATACGGCTCCTCTATGATCAGAAAAAAGGAAAGTACTGTTTCATTTCGTTATTATCTTCTTGGGCGTAGTTAGAATTATCTAAGATAAAATCGATTTCAACGTCCTAAATTAGACCAAAGGAATTCTGTCTGCTAGAATAATAAAAAACGCTTCCGAATTCATCTCATCCTTTATAATATAATGGTACTTTTTCTTTGTTCAGCAATAACTTAATCTTGGAATAAAACACTCGTTATAACAATTAATAAACGAAAAGAGTTGGGTATTAGTTCATGAAGAATTCTGTATGAATATGGATAAATGATGAAAAGAATAAATAAAGATCTTTTTTTTGTATTGCATTCCATATCTTTTGTCCTATTCTTCTTTCCCCGAGGGGTATTTAAAAAGAAAAAAGGAATAAAGGGTTAATTCGTTCTTGATAGCCATTTCCTTAACAAGTGAATGGGAACATACTCTGGATCGGAATCCGAAGAAAGTACTACTTGCTCATTTCCACCAATTTCAAGTCCTTATTATGATTCCTTTTATGAGGAAAAATATCTAATGCCTTAGATTCCCTCATTACTAATCCTTTATGTACTTTAGTGTTTCTAATCCCTCACTAACTTTTGATGGATTCCCTTATGATTACAACTTTCTGTATCGGGAATCCCTTATTATTGCCCGCTTCAAGATATGATGACTAATCAAAAAATCTCAACCTTGGGGTAAAGAATTTACACCGCTTATGTTTACTTCCATTTTTTCTTGTACGTAGGAAATGAGATTTTTTCTTTTTACTACAAATTAATAAGCAGTTTTGTTTCACTCATATAGCTATCTAGTTTAACTTACTAACCTGAATATAGAATAAGAAAAGGAAGATAAATATTCAATGAATTTCAGAGGAAAAAGATCCTATTTTAACGAATCGCACGTAGAGATATTGCTAGTACACAAAAAGTTAATGGGATTTCATAACTAATAGATTGAGCGGCAGCTCGTAGACCACCTGAAAAAGAATATTTATTATTTGAGCTATATCCTGCCATAAGAAGACCAATAGGAGCAATACTTGAAATGGCAATCCATAAAAAAACACCAATACTAAGATCCGCTAAAACAAAGCGATATCCCAAAGGAATAACTAAAAAACTTAATAAAATTGATATGACTGCTATAGACGGTCCAATGCTAAATAAGGGAATATCCCCTCGGGATGGCAAGATATCCTCTTTAAAAAGTAGCTTAGTTCCATCTGCTATAGCTTGAAGCAGTCCCAGGGGGCCAGCATATTCAGGACCAATACGTTGTTGTATCGATGCGGATATTTCTCTTTCTAACCACACAATTACGAGTACTTCTATTGTGATTCCCAGTAAGAGGGTCAAAATGGGTAGAATCCATATCAGTCCATAGACTTCTTTTAATAATTCCAAGTTCGAAAAAGAATTGATAGCTTCTACCTGTACCCTGTCTATTATCATTTCAACGATCAACTTCTCCCATAATGATATCTATACTACCTAATATCGTCATGATATCAGCCAATTTCATTTTTTTGACTAGCTGAGGAAGAATTTGCAAATTAATAAAACCGGGCGGACGAATTTTCCATCTCCAGGGGAAAAGACTATCATCTCCTACCAGATAAATTCCTAATTCACCTTTTGGGGCTTCCACTCTTGCATAAAGCTCTTGCTTTGACAATTCAAAATTGGGCGAAGGTTTTTTACCAAGAAATCGATATTCAAAATCATTCCATTCGGAATTCTTTGCTTTCTTAAAGCGTCGGACTTCTAAATTCTCATAAGGGCCCCCAGGAATTTTTTCTACAGCCTGTTGAATAATTTTGATTGATTCCCTCATTTCACCGATTCGTACTAAATAGCGCGCTAATGAATCCCCTTCTTTTTGCCATTGGACTTTCCAATCGAATTGATTGTAAGACTCGTAAAGATCAACTTTACGAAGATCCCATTGTATTCCAGAAGCTCGTAACATGGGGCCCGATAAGCCCCAATTTACAGCTTCTTCTCCGCTAATAAAACCAACTCCCTCAACTCGTTCCAAAAAAATGGGATTCTGTGTAATAAGTTGTTGATATTCAATAACTCCTCGTAAAAAATAATCACAGAAATCTAAACATTTATCGATCCATCCATAAGGCAGATCGGCAGCAACTCCTCCGATGCGAAAGTAATTATGCATCATTCGCATACCTGTAGCAGCTTCAAATAGATCATATATTAATTCTCTCTCTCTAAAAATATAAAAAAAAGGAGTCTGCGCACCGAGATCTGCCATAAAAGGTCCAAGCCATAACAAGTGAGAAGCTATACGGCTCAATTCTAACATAATTACCCTAATATAGCTGGCTCTTTGGGGTATTTGAATATTCTCCAAGAATTCTGGTGCATTTACCGTTATTGCTTCTGTAAACATAGTAGCTAAATAATCCCAACGTGTTACATAAGGTAAGTATTGTATAATAGTTCGGTTTTCCGCGATTTTTTCCATTCCTCTGTGTAAATAGCCTAATATGGGTTCACAATCAATAACATCTTCACCATCGAGAGTAACGATCAGTCGAAGAACACCATGCATTGATGGGTGGTGAGGGCCCATATTGACTATCATGAGATCTTTTCTTGTAAGCGGTAGACTCATATCCTTTCTTCCTTAATTCATTATTCCATGAAAATGGATTATTCCATGAATTCCTCAAAACGAGGCTCATCAAAATGCAAAATCTAAGACTACTATAAGACTACTAATAAAATAAGAAAAAAAATTCGAACGATGAAATTACCGCTCCCTAATATCCAACTGACTGATTAATTTCTTATAACGTACTCTATTTTTCTTTGCCAAATAAGCCAGCAAACGTTGACGTTTTCCCAAAAGTCTTCGGAGACCTCTTTCCGATGAAAAATCTTTTTTGTGTAATTCCAAATGTGAAGCAAGTCTCCGTATCTTATTGGTGAAACTGAATACTTGAAATTCAACAGAACCCCAGTTTTCTTCTTTTTCTTCTTTAACCATAAATCCAAAAATTTTTCTACCTCCTTTCTTTTTCATGTATTTTTCTGATCAGGAAAAATAAAAAATTATGTCAGTTATTTTGAAGTTATT